GAATTTTCTAGCATTTGACCCCGTACCACCGAAAGGTTTGGTCGCATACTTGAAAAATAACCCAAAAAATCAAGGGAATGCTTGGATAATTGGTTTATATAAATCCTTCCTGGTTGAGACCACACATAAGAATGACATTGCCATAAATTGACAAGATAATATTTCCACTTATTCATCAGAAGAGGGGTATCCTTCGAAGATAGAATAGATTTTCCTTGATATCTAACATAATGCATAAAAGGATCCTTGAAGAACCATAAGATGGCGGCCGGAAAATCATTAACGAAGACTTCTTCTACAGGATATTTTTTTTTTTCATAGAAATGGATTCGCTCAAAAAAGATACCAGAAGAGGTTAATCGTAAATGAGAAGATTGATTACGAAGAAAAAGTAAAATGGATTCGTATTCACATACATGAGAATTATATAGGAGCAAGAATAATCGTGGATTACTTTTTGAAAAAATAATTTTTTTTGGAGTAATAAGACTATTCCAATTATAATACTCGTGAAGAAAGAATCGTAATAAATGTAAAGAAGAGGGATCTTTCACCCAATAGCGAAGGGTTTGAACCAAGATTTCCAGATGAATGGGGTAGGGTATTAGTACATCTGATACATAATTTAAATGTGGGAATTTGTCCTCTAAAAAAGGAAATATTGAATGAATTGATCGTAAATTATAAGATTTTACGATTTCTGTCGCCTCTAAGGAAGATACTAATCGTAGGGAAAACGGAATTTCCACAATGACTGCAAATCCCTCCGACATCATTTGAGAATACAAATTTTTGTTGTACCCAAAAAATTTATTTTGGTTAGAATCATTAGCGGAAATTATCAAATGATTCTGTTGATACATTCGACTAATTAAACGTTTTATAATTAGTAAACTATATTTAGTGTCATAACCTACATTATCCAACAAAATCGATCTATTTAAACCATGATCATGAGCAAGTGCATAAATATACTCCCGAAAGATAAGTGGGTATAGGAAGTCATGTTGCTGATATCTATCTAGTTCTAAATATCCTTGAAATTCTTCCATTTTAAATTTGAACAAGAAAAGAAATAGGTGATTTATTGGGTTATCAAATGATACATAGTACGATACAGTCAAAACAAGGTATTATAGTAAGAAAATACCTCGGAACAAGTAAGACTCATCAACAGACTCTCTAGCCTCTCTTTTTCCATCTAATTGATTTATGTTCATTCTAGGGTAACAAGATGGTTAGAAGTCCTTTATTTTTTCAATCCAATCGCTCTTTTGATTTTGAAAAATCTTTATCAATATACTGCCTTCTTCTACACATTTATCTCTACCCCATAATGGGTAATAGCTAATAATTAGGACTCATAAGAAATTTATAATCCACTCATGGGAAAAGTTTTTCCCGTATTAAGCACTAATATATTTTTAACGTCTAATTAGATCGGGTAATCATTCAAAAATTAAGAACAGAAGCTCATTACTTTTTGTTTCCCTATAATTGGAACCGTAGTAGGGCTCTACCCATTTATTCACTCGACCAAATTCATTTTTTTTATTACACGACAAGAATTCAAACAATTTAAATAAGGTTTTGGACCTATTCGGTAAGAATGAAATATTCTTAGAATTATCCATTGATACGACATGCTGCTTTTTCCATTCATTCCTTTCAGGATCAGTCGTGGTCTTACAAACTCTACCGATGGTATGGACGAATCTTTTGCTTCATACAAATGTGTAAAAGATGCTAGCCGCACTTAAAAGCCGAGTACTCTACCGTTGAGTTAGCAACCCAAATAAAATAATTAGAATGTGTAGATACAATCGGAATCTCAATAAAAAAAAAGATTGAATTGCACAACGCAATCCAAACCAATCAAAACATTAAAATAGCAAAAATTTTTAAAATTCTAATTGATTAGATTCTGAACATAATAAAAATGAACAGATCCGATGAAAAAATTCTCAGATAAAAATAGGGATAAAGTAAAATATTTATAAATAGCTCCTTGTCTCTTATGTCATCCATTAATTCTATAGTATATATAGATTTTTATTGAGTTTAATCTTAATCAAAAAAAGACTTCTTGTATCACAGAAAATACAAGAACCCATTATTTGAATGAAATAAAAGCTATGGGACGGAGATATAAACGGATCCGTTTATCCACGATCGGATTATATTTATTTGATACACTGTTGTCAATATGAATGTTGAGAAAAGAATACAAAAGAAAAAACAATTTATAAATATAACTAACAATTCCAATTTCAATCAATTAGACAATTAGACAATTAGAATTATAAGAAAAAATAAGAAAAAAAAAAAAAAACTAAGGACTTGTGTTGGATTGGCACTATATATAATATTTCTATACAACACAACATTGATACAATATTGGTGGAAAAATAAATTAAGTAAAAAAATGAGGTTTATTCACTAAAATAAGCAAGTGAAATCCTTTGTGTTTTTTTATTTGTTCCTTAACTCATTGACAGTAATCTCAAAATTTTATATTTATAGACCCGATTACTTCATTTATTTATTATTTATTCACTTAATCTTTTTCTATCTATTTTATATATATCAATAAAATTTATATCAATAAAATATAAATAGATTTTTGTCGTTATAAAAGACACTCTTTTATAGTAACAATAATAAATTTAGTATGATATAAATAGAACAAAAGAGGAAATAGCAAAGAAACAAAAAGGTTATACAAGGCTATATACAAATCATCCACATTTTTTTTATTTCATTAATTGAATTTTATTTGTTGATTAGGGCGAAGTTCCGTAAAAACCCCCGCCCTTTTTGAAATATCATGAACAGTTCCTGTAGGTTGAGCACCTTTTTCAAGGAAATATAGAATAGCAGGAACATTTAAATAGATTTGATTCTTTATCGGGTCATAAAAACCCACTTTACGAAGATCTCTTCCCTCTCGTCGGGATCGAACATCAATTGCAACGATTCGATAAATGGCTCATTGGGATAGATGAACAATACTCCCCCCCCCCTAGAAACGTATAAGAAGTTTTCTCCTCGTACGGCTCGAGAAAATTCTAAATTATGTCTATGTATAGAATCATAATATCAAATAGATCCATAAAATCATCAAATTCATTATATTATTGATTTTAGTTTAAATACTTTTTCTTAGTCTCCCCCCCCCCCCAAAAAAAAAAATTATTTGTATCCTCATAACTCAAGTTGAATAACTCTCAAATAACTCAAAAGAAACCTTTTAGGTATTAAATTTATTGAGTGGTCTCTAACCCTTTTTGTTTGTCTCCTTTAGAATCTATTTTGATTCTTAAATATGATCTGGTTGTTGAGACAATTGAAAACGGTATTTCCTTGTTCCAGGATCTTTATCTTTGCCTTGAATCATTGGGTTTAGACATTACTTCGGTGATCTTTAAATCGTTTCAAAACGGCAGCAACATACCATTTTTTGTGATTTCTTTCTATCAAAGAATCGTATGAATGGTTGATTCCTACGTAATACACTTTACTTTTGATTTGATCAAAAGAGTTTTACCAATTCCAACAAAATTAACTTTTTAATTTTTTCGAATTGGATCCTTTAGATTTATATATCTAAAATATACTTACGAAGTTGTTCCAATTTATTGATCGATACTAACCTTAGATTCTTGCCCTTGAGAAATTAATCAATACGTTCTACTCGAGCTCCATCGTGTACTATTTACATGGCAACACTCTCAAAAATGAGGGTTCCAGTGGAACAGAACAAATGATGTCGAGCCAAGAGCACTTTCGTTCCTATATAATATAAAAAAGTGGTGGATGTAAGAATCCACAGCTGATCATGTCCTTCAAGTCGCACGTTGCTTTCTTCCACATCGTTTTAAACGAAGTTTTACCATAACATTCCTTCAGTTTGGAACCAGTATGTAATTGATTCAATTATGGAATCGTGAATAATCATCGGTTCGGTCGGTACATAATAATCTATACTTTTTTCTTCTATATGAAGAATGGATAATGTATGACGAAGTCTCAACAAGAATTCAATCAATTTAACCCCATTGTTTATAATTTTTTTTTTAATTATAACTAACATGAATAAATTATAACTAACATGAATAAATAAACACGAATAAACAAGTTATTTTGAATCTCTATCTTTAAGTAACGTGATAGGATAAATTCAACAATTTCACACTTCTTAGAGTACCAAGAACTCATAAGAAATCATTAAAAAGATTTAATTGATTGAATAGTTTCCTACCCTATATCATTATTTGCATAAGGTTTTACAGTAAGTACCATTCGCTTTTTATCATCATTAAGAGAAAGATAAATCCATATTGGATTAAACCATCAATGATTAATAAAAAAAAAAAAGACTGATGTAAGGAAATATTGAAGATTTAGGTTGTTATTTTTTCATATTTCATATTGTAAAATCAGTAATATTTAACAAATCAAAATTTCGTTTCATATGCGTGTTATTTGAACTCGATTAAATTTGTGAAAAAGATATGATTAATAATAATAAAAAAACAAAGAAATAAGAATCGCATTCTATAACAATATTATACTCTTAAACGGAAGACTGGTCGAAAAGACAATCTTTATTTTGATAGATTTTATTATGATATAGATTATGATATATATTTTATTTTTTATTTATAGATTACTAAAATTATAGATTAATAAAATGATCGTGGGTCAGGTATGTTCTGGGACGGAAGGATTCGAACCTCCGAATAGCGGGACCAAAACCCGTTGCCTTACCACTTGGCCACGCCCCATTTCTAGTCGACACTAATAAACACTAATATTGGTACTGGTTGTTCGTCAACTCAAGTCAAAATATCTATTATCTATAAAATAGATTACTAGAATTTTTATACATGTAGACGTAGAATTAAACAGAATTTATTGATCATTACATATAATTCAATTAAGATATTGTATGAAAGTATGGTTTATTCTATTCTCTTTTGATTTGAGAATTGAAGGATTTTTGATTGGGTGAGTTCAAATCAAAGAAAGTTTTTTGGTCTATCTTATTTTCTTTTTATTCATTTTTCTTTTCTATGAATAATAACATATTTATAATAATAAAATAATAAAAAACTCAATTTATTAATAACTCAATCAAAATAAATAAAATACAATTATCCTCAAGAACAAAATGTTTGTTATGCTTAATATATTTAGTTTGATCTGTATCTGTCTTAATTCTGCTCTTTATTCAAGTAGTTTTTTCGTCGCCAAATTGCCCGAGGCCTACGCTTTTTTAAATCCAATCGTAGATGTTATGCCAGTAATACCCCTGTTTTTTTTTCTCTTAGCCTTTGTTTGGCAAGCTGCTGTAAGTTTTCGCTGATATCTTTAATTTAATAATGTCTAGACAAATTCATGATTTATTGAAAAAAAAAAAATTCAAAGAAAAGAATTGATAAGATCAGATAAGTCTTACACCCTCAATTCAAATATTGAAATTCTTGTACAACCGCGAAAAATCTGGATCACCCCACTTTATTTCTTGGTGTCAAAATAAAAAATAAAAATAGTAGGGTATGCGGTATAAAAACGGAGAATCTATTCTCTTTTTTACTAAAAAAAATCTTGGAGATGATGTAATGCTTACTCTCAAACTATTTGTTTACACGGTAGTGATATTCTTTGTTTCTCTCTTTATTTTCGGATTCCTGTCTAATGATCCAGGACGTAATCCTGGACGTGAAGAATAAAAGATAAGGTTTTTGTTTTCCTTGCTTGATTTTTGAATGTTCTTAGTAGGATTTTATCTATTACACATTTTTAACTATTAAAAATAAAAAGAGCTCGCGAAAAATTCGAAAGAAAATACCAAGTCATCAACAAAAACGGAAAGAGAGGGATTCGAACCCTCGGTACGAAAAACTCGTACAACGGATTAGCAATCCGACGCTTTAGTCCACTCAGCCATCTCTCCTCCCAATTGAAAAAGGATAATACTATCTTACATTATAAAAAATAAGGATTGAAAGAGCCCTTCATAATATTTTTTTTTCATCCGAGAGTGCTTTTTAGTTCCACGGCCCGGCTAAGTACTGACCAGGCCGGGCCCGCCATTTATTGTTCCAACGAATCATAAATAATTTTTTTTATTTGAAAACTAAAATACTTGCTTGTTATTACGATTGGAAAAATAAAAACTCTTTAGATTTCTATGATATAGAATCAAATGATATCGAATCAAAGTGTCGTTTCTTATCTTAATTTTTTATATTTATTCTTTATTTTCTTTATTCCTTTTATTTTAGTAAAAGTAAAGTAAAAAGGGAACTATGGATTCTTGCACAATCCATTTTCATGTATGTTATGGCTTAAGTAGTTTTGTCGAGACGTCTAGGTCAAAAACCTCCGGCAAAAAAACACTTGTTATTTAGTTTTAGTTATTGAATTCTCTTTTCCGAATCTCATTGGGTTCTCTGATACAACACGTAAACGCTCTAATTTTCATGATTATTTTATGATCCTATCCTTTCTTTTTACTCTTTTAACTTTTTATTACGACCCATTTTCTTGTTCGACAAAAGGTTCATTTATATACAATAATCGAATTGTAGCGGGTATAGTTTAGTGGTAAAAGTGTGATTCGTTCTATAATCCTTTATATAGTTAAGGGGTCTTTCGGTTTGATTAATATTTCATTCCGACCAAAAACTTTATTTCTTAAAAGGATTTAATCCTTTACCTCTCAATGAAAAATTCGAGGAAGAATATACATTCTCGTGATTTGTATCCAAGAATCAATTAAAAATTGAAAAATTGGATTATGAGATTACGAAACATAATTTTTTTTTTTTTTAATTAGATCAATACTTCTAAATTGAATAAGTATGAGTAAAGGATCCATGGATAAAGATAGAAAGTGGCTTTCTAATCGTAACTAAATCTTTAATTTGGAATTTGTATTACCGAAATTGAAGCAAAATGGCTATTAAACAATGACTTTGGTTTACTAGAGACATCGACAAATTGTTTTAGCTCGGTAGAAACAAAATGCTTTTCCTAAGGATTCTCTCACATAGAAATAGAGAACGAAGTAACTAGAAAGGTTGTTATAATATAATCCCCCTCTTTTCTATAGGGATCGTCTAGAAAGCGGGTTGTTCTGAATACATTCAGACAGAAAAGCTGACATAGATGTTATGGGTGGAATTTTTTTTTTCGTTCATGTCTTAATATAGGAATTTATACATCTTCCATAAAGGAGCCGAATGAAACCAAAGTTTCACGTTCAGTTTTGAATTAGAGACGTTAAAAATGATGAATCAACGTCGACTATAACCCCTAGCCTTCCAAGCTAACGATGCGGGTTCGATTCCCGCTACCCGCTTTTACTTTATTTTTTTATTAAATTAATAAGAAATAAGAAAAAAATAAGAAAAAAATAGAATTAAATATTTTGAGATTTTTATTATAAAAAATTTTATGAATATAATTAATGTAATGCATCATTGACTTGAA